ATGGTTTGAAAAACCTCTTGTGACTCTTCTTTTCGACTATAAAAGATGGACGCGGCCCTTTCGATATAAAAAAAATAATCGATTTGAAAAAGCTGTTCGAAATGAAATGTCACACTATTTTTTTTATACATGTCGAAGTGATGGAAAAGAAAGGATCTCTTTTACGTATCCAGCAAGTTTGTCAACTTTTTTGGAAAGAATAACAAAAAAAAGTTATTTTTTCACAACAGAAAAACTATCCTCAAAACTATCCTCTAATGAATTTTATACACATTGGAATTACACCAATGACCAAAAAAGTAAGAGCTTAAGCAGGGAGTTTAGAAATAGAATCGAAGTTTTAGATAAAGGATCTCCTATTCTGGATATACTCGAAAAAAGGACTCATTTGTGTAATGATAAGACTAAAAAAAAATACTTACCTAAAATATATGATCCTTTATTACATGGACCTTATCGTGGAAGAATCAAAAAAATATTTTCACCCACAATCCTAAATAAAACTTATACCAAAAATAAGATAGGGAAGCTTTGGATAAATAAGATTCACAATATCATTCTTATTAATGATTATTACGAATTTGAACAGACAAGAGACCAAGTTAATCGAAAATCATTTTCAAGAGAAGAAGTAAGGTCTTTATTTACAGAACACGAACGAGAACAAATCGATTCAGAAGAACGAATAAAAATTTTAAAATTTTTATTTGATTTTTTATTCGATGCAGTTATAACCGATCCCAACGATCAAAAAATTAGAAAAAAATCGATAAAAGAAATTAGTAAAAGAGTTCCCCGGTGGTCATACAAATTAATCGATAATTTAGAACAAGAGTTGGGAGAATACGACGAAAATGTAAGAGGGGAGCATGCATTTCGTTCACGAAAAGCCAAACGTTTAGTGGTTTCTGTTGATCACCAGACGAAGGAGGATGTGACTTTGCCACGTTATTTGGAACAATCGGATTTTCGTCGATATATAATAAAAGGTTCCATGCGCGCCCAAAGACGTAAAACCGTTATTTGGAAACCGGTTCAAGCAAATGCCCATTCCCCTCTTTTTTTGGACAGAATAGACAAAGCCTTTTATTTGTCTTTTGATATTTCCGGTCTGATGAAAGTAATTTTTAGAAATTGGATGTGGAAAAATAACGACCAAAAACTTTCTGATTATACAAATGAAAAGCCAATAAAATTGGATAAAAAAACAAAAAAGAAGCCCAAAAGAGAAAGATACACAAGACAAGAAAAGGTACGTATAAAACAAGCAGAAGGCTGGGATAAGCGTTTCCTTACTCGAGTACTAAGAAGTTCTATATTAGTAATCCAATCGATTCTTAGAAAATATATTATATTACCTTCATTGATAATAGCTAAAAATTTGGTTCGCATATTATTCTTCCAAGATCCCGAGTGGTCCGAGGATTTTAAGGATTGGAGTCGGGAAATTTATGTTAAATGCACTTATAGTGGTGTTAATTTATCTGAAACAGAATTTCCGAAAAACTGGTTAACAGAAGGTATTCAGATAAAGATCCTCTTCCCCTTTCGCCTGAAACCCTGGCACAGAGCTAAGATACAATCCTCTCATAAAGATGCAAAAAGTGAACAAGAAGCGGATTTTTTTTTTTTAACAGCTTTGGGACTGGAAACTGAAATGCCCTTTGGTTCTCCCCGAAAACGACGTTCGTTTTTTGAACCCATTTTTAAAGAACTAAAAAAAAAAATTAGAAAATTGAAAACTAAGTCTTTTCTAGTTTTAAGGGTTTTCAAAGAAGTAAAAATAAAAGAACTTTCAAAAATAAACTTGAGAGAAATCGATGAATTGGGTGAAACTCAAAAAAATTCGATACTCAGTAATCAAATGATTCACGAATCGTCTATTGAAATTCCATCTCTGGATTGGACAAATTTCTACCGGACCGAAAAAAAAAGGAAAGATCTGACTAATAGAACAAGCAGAATACGAAATCAAATATATAAAATTACAAAACAAAATAAAAAAGGAGCGCGAACTCAGGAAACAAATATTAGTTCGAACAAAACAACTTATTCTGCTAAAATATTAGACTCATCAAAAAGGATTTGGCAGATATTAAAAAATAGAAATACTCGATTAATCCGTAAATCCTATTTTTTTATAAAATTTTTCATTGAAAAGATATACAGAAAATTTTTTCTATCGACCCTTACTATTCCAAGAATCAATGCAAAACCTTTTCGTGAATCAACAAGAAAAAGAATTCCAATTATTGAGAAAAATATCCACAATAATGAAGCAAATTTGGAAATAATTAATAAAACAAATCAAAATCGAATTAACTTTATTTCGACTGTGAAAAAATTACTTTCTAAAATTAGTAATAAGAATTCAAAGATTTCTTGTAATTTATCGTCTTTTTCACAATCACAAGCATATGTATTTTACAAATTGTTACAAGCCCCAATTTTTAACTTTTCCAATTTAAGACCTGTTCTTCAATATCACGGAACATCTGTATTTCTTAAGAATGAAATAAAAGACTTTTTTGAAAAACACGGAATATTTAATTACCAATTAAGACATAAAACTTTTTGGGATTTTGGAAAGAATCCATGGAAAAACTGGTTAAGCGGTCATTATAAATATGATTTCTCTCGGATTAAATGGGCTAGATTAGTACCACAAGAATGGCGAAATAGAGCAAATCAACACTGTATGGCTCAAAATAAAGATTTAACTAAAAGAGATTCATATGAAAAAAACGGATTAACTCATTGCGAAAAACAACATTTTTTTGAAGCAGACCCATTACGTAATCAAAAATCTAATTTTAAAAAACACTATAAATATGATCTTTTATCATATAAATCGATAAATTATGAAGATAAGAAAGACTCGTATATTGATAGATCACTAGGCCAAGTAAATAATAAAGAAGAGTATTCTAATTACAATATCAATAAAGGCAAATTAGTTGCTATGCTGGGAGGTATCCCTATCAATAATTATCTAGGAGAAGATGATATTATTGATATGGAAAAATTCTTGTATAGAAAATATTTGGATTGGAGAATTCTTAATTTTTGTCTTAGAAATAAGGTAAATATTGAAGCCTGGGTTGATATGGATACTGGTACCAGCAGTAATCAAAATACTAGGATTGGGTCCAATAATTCTAAAAAAATTGATGCAATTAATAAAGGAGGCCCCTTTTATCTTACAATTGATCAAGATGAAGAAATTAACCCATCCAACCAAAAAAGAACACTTTTTGATTGGATGGGAATGAATGAAGAAATACTAAGTTGTCCTATATCAAACCAGGAGCCTTGGCTCTTTCCAGAATTTGTGCTACTTTTTAATACATATAGAACGAAACCATGGATCATACCAATCAAATTACTTCTTTTCAATTTGAATGGAAATTGTAAGAAAATTATAACCGGAAAGAAAGAAGCGGATCTTTTTATATCATTCACTCAAAAAGAATATCTTGAATTATCGAATCAAAGTAAAGAAGACAAAGAACTCGCAGACCAAAGAAATCCGGGATCAGATGCACAAAAGCAAGTAAGTCTTGGATCAGTTCTCTCAAACCAAGAAAACGATGTTGAAGAAAATTATACGAGATCGGACATGAAAAAACGTATAAAGAAAAAGCAATACAAGAGAGAAACAGAAGCACAGCTTGATTTCTTCCTAAAAAAATATTTGTGTTTGCAGTTAAGATGGAGAGGTACTGTTTCTTTCCGAGAAAAAATACTCAATGATATGAAAGTATATTGTCACCTGGTTCGACTGATAAATCCTATCGATGTTACTATAGCCTCTATTCAAGGGGGAGAAATTAGTTCGGCTATTTTAATCACTAAGAAGGATTTCGCTCTTACAGAATTGACGAAAGGGGGAATGCTTATTATCGAACCCCGCCGTTTGTCTGTACAAAATAATGGCCAATTTTATATATATCAAACCGTAGGTATTTCATTGGTTCATAAGAATAAGCGCAAAATTACTAAAAGATACCAAGAAAAGGGCTATGTTGATAAAAAAATTTTTGATGAATCCATTGCAAAACATAAAAAAATGACTGGAAATAGAAACAAAAATCATTATGATTTGCTTGTTCCTGAAAATTTTTTATTCCCTAAACGTCGTAGAGAATTAAGAACTCTAATTTCTTTCAATTCGAAGAATCAAAATGGTAGGCAGAGAAATCCAGTATTTTGTAATAACGTAAAAAGCGGAGGTCACATTTTGGATAAAAACAAAGATCTTGCTACAGAGAAAAATCAACTAATTAAATTAAAGTTCTTTATTTGGCCCAATTCTCGATTAGAAGATTTAATTTGTATGAATCGCTATTGGTTTAATACCAATAATGGGAGTCGTTTCAGTATGGTAAGGATACATATGTATCCACGATTGAAAATTCGTTAATAGTGTGCTTTTCCTATCTATCATGTCCCGTGTTTGGGATATGAAAACGAAGAAATATATACATGTCTTGTCTTCCATTCCAGTCTGATACAAGATACCAAAGTAATGGGCTACATATAAATTAGATCCATAAATGAATCAAGAAACTCTTTTTTTAGGTCCAATTTTTCTCTTTTCCAGAAATATACCATCCTTTGGATCCCTAATCCAATTTAAAATTGGATTCATTATTGATATTGATTTTCTAGCAAGTTCCTAACGAACTTAAGATTATTGTGTATATCAAATTCAAGTAAATAGTATTATTATTACTGATAAGTAAAATTCATTAAAAAAAAGGAGGGGAGGGGGTTTCGTTTTATGGTAAAAAATTCATTCATCTCAGATCTGGTTCAAGAAAAAAAAGAAGAAAACAGCGGATCGGTTGAATTTCAAGTATTCCGTTTCACCAATAAGATACGGAGACTTACTTCACATTTAGAATTGCACAGAAAAGACTATTTATCTCAAAGGGGTCTACGGAAAATTTTGGAAAAACGCCAACGTCTACTAGCTTATTTTTCAAAGAAAAATCGAGTACGTTATAAAGAATTTATTAGTAAGTTTAATATTCGGGAGTCAAAAAATCGTTAATTTGAAAAAAAAAAATTCGAATTATTTCATTTTGAATCTTGATGAACTTCTTATTGTTTTCAACAATTCATGTAAGAATGAATCGAGGAAAAACCTATGAGTATACTAGCTACAGAAAAAGACTTTATGATAGTCAATATGGGACCTCACCACCCATCAATGCACGGTGTTCTTCGTCTCATCGTTACTCTAGATGGTGAAGATGTTATTGACTGTGAACCAATATTGGGTTATTTACACCGAGGGATGGAAAAAATTGCGGAAAACCGAACAATTATACAATATCTGCCTTATGTAACCCGTTGGGATTATTTAGCTACTATGTTCACAGAAGCAATAACTGTAAATGGACCAGAAATGTTGGGAAATATTCAAGTCCCTAAAAGGGCCAGCTATATCAGAGTAATTATGTTGGAGTTGAGTCGTATAGCTTCCCATCTGTTATGGCTTGGCCCTTTTATGGCAGATATTGGTGCACAGACCCCTTTCTTCTATATTTTCAGAGAAAGAGAATTAGTCTATGATCTGTTCGAAGCTGCCACCGGTATGAGGATGATGCATAATTATTTTCGTATCGGAGGAATAGCGGCTGATTTACCTCATGGTTGGATAGATAAATGTTTGGATTTCTGCGATTATTTTTTAACGGGGGTTGCTGAATATCAAAAACTTATTACGCGAAACCCCATTTTTTTAGAACGAGTTGAAGGAGTAGGCATTATTGGTGGAGAAGAAGCAATAAATTGGGGTTTATCCGGACCAATGCTCCGATCATCTGGAATAGAATGGGATCTTCGTAAAGTTGATCATTATGAGTGTTATGACGAATTTGATTGGGAAGTCCAGTGGCAAAAAGAAGGAGATTCATTAGCTCGTTATTTAGTCCGAATCGGTGAAATGACGGAATCTATAAAAATAATTCAACAGGCTTTAGAAGGAATTCCGGGAGGACCCTATGAAAATTTAGAAATCCGATGCTTTGATAGAGAAAGCGATCCAGAATGGAATGATTTTGAAGATCGATTCATTAGTAAAAAGCCTTCTCCCACCTTTGAATTGACGAAACAAGAACTTTATGTGAGAGTAGAAGCCCCAAAAGGAGAATTGGGAATTTTTCTGATAGGAGATAAAAGCGGTTTTCCTTGGAGATGGAAAATTCGCCCACCGGGTTTTATCAATTTGCAAATTCTTCCTCAGTTAGTTAAAAGAATTAAATTGGCTGATATTATGACGATATTAGGTAGTATAGATATCATTATGGGGGAAGTTGATCGTTGAAATGATAATTGATACAACAGAAGTACAAGATATCAATTCTTTTTCCAGATTGGAATCCCTACAAGAGGTCTATGGGATCTTGTGGGTGCTTGCCCCTATTTCGACTCCTGTATTGGCAATCGCAATAGGTGTCCTAGTAATTGTGTGGTTAGAAAGAGAAATATCTGCAGGAATACAACAACGTATTGGGCCTGAATACGCCAGTCCTTTGGGAATTCTTCAAGCGTTAGCAGATGGGACAAAACTACTTTTCAAAGAAAACCTTCTTCCATCTCGAGGAAATAGTAGTTTATTCAGTATTGGACCATCTATAGCAGTCATAGCAATTCTCCTAAGTTATTCCGTAATTCCTTTTAGTTATAACCTTGTTTTAGCTGACCTCAATATCGGTATTTTTTTATGGATTGCAATTTCAAGTATTGCCCCTATTGGACTTCTTATGTCAGGATATGGATCAAATAATAAATATTCCTTTTTAGGTGGTCTGCGAGCCGCTGCTCAATCGATTAGTTATGAAATACCATTAACTTTATGTGTTTTATCAATATCTCTACGTGCGATTCGCTAAAACCTAAGCTTTTTGTTTTCTGATTGTTTTTCTTTTCGTTCTAGAAAAAAAAAGAACTTGAATAAAAATTTTTATTTTTTTATTCATTTATTTACTCTTTACTTTAGGTTAAGAAATTAGGTTAATAAAAGAAATTTGATAGTTATATATGAGTGAAAGAAAACAACTTTTAAATTCGCAGTAAAAGTGGCTTAAGTCTCATTTCCTATGTACAAGCGTTAAGGGGAAGTAAACAAAAGCCAAAGTGTAGGAAGCCTTTTACCCCACAAGTTGGTTGATTGGTCATCCTAGCTTGAAGCGGGCTCAAAAGACCAATCCTATGGAATATGGAATTTTCATTAGCGTTTGTATGTATAACAATATATATATTACGGGGGGTTGCAAACACAAAATGGGTGGATAGGAAGGAACACCAAAATACGCACAACAGGTTAGTAATGTAGATTATGTCAATTATCTAAAAGGATACTTCTGCATAACCTAAAAAGAATCCTAATTGGGGCTTTAAGTTGGTAGAAATGATCAGGTAGTACTCCCCACACAATTCCGATCGAGAGTATGCTCCTATCCGCCAGTTAACGAAATAACTACCAGGAACGAAATAATCCTTTACCTTTTTTTAAGCCCCCTTTTCTCTCAGAAAGAAGAAGAGGAACAAAAAAATAGAAAAAAGACAATTAAATTACAATAGAAAAGGATCCTTTTATTCTTTCTTTCATATATTGATAGAAATCAAATTCGTGTCATGATTCATGAACTAGTGTAATGTCTAATTCTTTTTCGTAATCGAAACTAAAAGGGTGGGTAGAAATATCTATTGATATTTCTACAAGGAGTACTTTATTGAAGGGTTGATTAAGTTATTACTCAACACAGAAAAATTGAAATTCTTAAAGGATGAGATTAATTCAGAAATACTGTTTTTTTTATCCTTAGAGCAGACAGAATTCCTGTGGTATAATTGGGGACCCTCCGCTAGATTTTGACTTTATCTATCCTATAACCATATCAAGATAACTAATACGGGTCCTGTCCTTACATTTATTTGTGGCCCTGAGGAGCCGTATGAGGTGAAAATCTCATGTACGGTTTTGAAATAGCGATGGGAACCGTAATGTTACCACCGACTATGATTATCTAACAGTTCAAGTACAGTTGATATAGTTGGAGCACAATCAAAATATGGTTTTTGGGGGTGGAATTTGTGGCGTCAACCTATAGGGTTTATCGTTTTTCTAATTTCTTCCCTAGCGGAATGCGAGAGATTACCTTTTGATTTACCAGAAGCAGAAGAAGAATTAGTAGCAGGTTATCAAACCGAATATTCAGGAATCAAATTTGGTTTATTTTACGTTGCTTCCTATCTAAATCTATTAGTTTCCTCATTATTTGTAACAGTTCTTTACTTGGGAGGTTGGAATCTTTCCATTCCATACATATCTGTTCCTGAGCTATTTGAAATAAATAAAGCAGATGGAATCTTTGGAACGACGATTGGTATCTTTATTACATTAGCTAAAACTTATTTGTTCTTGTTCGTTCCTATTACAACAAGATGGACTTTACCGAGACTAAGAATGGACCAACTATTAAATCTTGGCTGGAAATTTCTTTTACCTATTTCTCTCGGTAATCTATTATTAACAACTTCTTCCCAACTCCTTTCGCTATAAAGAAAAAAGTAATAGAATATTCACTACTTGTCTCAAACAAGAGAAAGAAAGAAACTAAAATTATTCATAGATATTCACGATATGTTCCCTATGGTAACTGGTTTCATGAATTCTGGTCAACAAACAATACGAGCTGCAAGGTACATTGGTCAAAGTTTCATGATTACGTTATCCCAAGCAAATCGTTTACCTGTAACTATTCAATATCCTTATGAAAAATTAATCACATCGGAGCGTTTTCGCGGTCGAATCCATTTTGAATTTGATAAATGTATTGCTTGTGAAGTATGCGTTCGCGTATGTCCTATAGACCTGCCTGTTGTTGATTGGCAATTTGAAACAGATATTCGAAAGAAACGATTGCTTAATTACAGTATTGATTTTGGAATTTGTATTTTTTGTGGTAACTGCGTTGAGTATTGTCCAACAAATTGTTTATCAATGACTGAAGAATATGAACTTGCTACTTACGACCGTCACGAATTGAATTATAATCAAATTGCTTTAGGTCGTTTACCAATGTCAGTAATTGACGATTTTACAATTCGAACAGTCTTGAATTCACCTCAAAGAAAAAATGACTAAACCCTTGAATTTCGAATTACTAAGGTTCCGTTTTATTATATTTGGTCTAAAGGAATAAGGTTTTTTCTTTGCTTGGTCAATAACTCCAAATCCCAACTAGTGATTGGTTGATAAGAAGTACAACCTAATTTGTATTGAAATGAAATAATATATAGACCGGAGCTTTTTCGAACTATATAGCTTCAATTTCAAATTGCCTTTTTGAATAAAGAAAAGAACGAAATTGATCCAATAACTGTATCCGCATCACTTCCCACTTAATAGATTTGAATTGAATTCAATTGGAATTGGGAATGTCTCATAAAAAAATTTTCCTGGTCGGTTCAATAAGTTCATGAAAAATATTTTGATTTATTTATCTCTTATTTTAATATAATGGATTTGCCTGGACCAATACATGATTTTCTTTTAGTTTTTCTGGGATCGGGTCTTATATTAGGAGGTCTGGGAGTGGTATTATTTACCAACCCAATCTATTCTGCCTTTTCCTTGGGATTGGTTCTTTTTTGTATATCCTTATTCTATATTCTATCAAATTCCCATTTTGTAGCTGCCGCGCAGCTCCTTATTTACGTGGGAGCTGTCAATGTTTTAATCATATTTGCTGTAATGTTCATGAATGGTTCAGACTATTCCAAAGATTTTCATTTGAATCTTTGGACTATTGGTGATGGGCTTACTTCCCTGGTTTGTACAAGTATTTTTTTTTCGCTAATCATTACTATTCTAGATACGTCATGGTACGGGATTATTTGGACTACACGACCCAACCAAATTGTTGAACAAGATTTGATAAGTAATAGTCAACAAATTGGAATTCATTTATCAACAGACTTTTTTCTTCCATTTGAACTCATTTCAATAATTCTTTTAGTTGCTTTGATAGGTGCAATTGCCGTGGCTCGTCAGTAACAAATCTTTAGAACTAGGAACAGCAATCCCAATTCTACTTTTTTATGTGTTATCACATCCATTTCCCTTAAATTCTTGAAAGTCTAGTTGAATACTATTCAAAGTCTAGTTGAATACTATTCATGGATCAATATAAAATAAAAATAGAAATTTTTGTATTTGATCTATTACCAAATAGATTCTTTTGTTCCGTACTTGTTATATTCTAAGCAATCAAATCACTTGCATTATTGTTCATATTGAAATGAATCGAAATTGGTACGGAGTTGGTCAATGATGCTCGAGCATGTACTTGTTTTGAGTGCCTATTTATTTTCTATTGGTATCTATGGATTGATTACGAGCCGAAATATGGTTCGGGCCCTGATGTGTCTTGAACTTATACTAAATGCAGTTAATATCAATTTCGTAACATTCTCTGATTTTTTTGATAGTCGACAATTAAAAGGAGATATTTTCTCAATTTTTGTTATAGCTATTGCAGCCGCTGAAGCAGCTATCGGATCAGCTATTGTTTCGTCAATTTATCGTAACAGAAAATCGACTCGTATCAATCAATCGACTTTGTTGAATAAGTAGTATTTAGAAATCAAAATATTCATCAATTTGGCTTAGGATATATAATATGCCCTAACCTCGATCATGTTTGTGACACTGGAAGAAGTCAAAGTATCTTTGTTCCCTCTTAAGAGTTGATCCAGAAGTGGATAAATTAGAAAAATTCTGGTAAATCATTGATTCATCTGGTGTTTAAATATATGATGTTTCCAAATTGACTAGATCGAAAATTAAAAAGTTCAAAACAAAAATTGATAGATCCAATGTCACATTCAGTAAAGATTTATGATACATGTATAGGGTGTACTCAATGTGTCCGAGCCTGCCCCACAGATGTATTAGAAATGATACCTTGGGACGGATGTAAAGCAAAGCAAATTGCTTCTGCTCCAAGAACAGAGGACTGTGTTGGGTGTAAGCGATGTGAATCCGCCTGTCCAACGGATTTCTTGAGTGTTCGAGTTTATTTATGGCATGAAACAACTCGAAGCATGGGTCTAGCTTATTGATATTGAGACGTTCCCAAAACCCCACTTGAATCCGTTTTGAATACAGTTTCTTTTTTTTTACCGATTACCGACAAAACCCGTACTCTAAAAATAAAAAAAATAAGAATCTATTCTATTTTCGAGCACGGGTTTTTCTGGGCCAAGTGTATCTTGTCTTTACCACGAATTATTTTCCTTGGTTAACACTAATTGTAGTTTTTCCGATAGCCGCGGGTTCTTTCATTTTCTTTCTCCCTCATAGAGGAAATAAGGTGACTAGAGGATATACAATATATATATGTGTCTTAGAACTCCTTCTAACGACCTATACATTCTGTTATAATTTCCAATTGGACGATCCATTAATCCAGCTGGCAGAGGATTCTAAATGGATCACCTTTTTTGATTTTGACTGGCGGTTGGGAATAGACGGATTTTCCGTAGGACCCATTTTACTGACGGGATTTATCACTACTTTAGCTACTTTAGCGGCTCGGCCAGTTACGCGGAATTCCCGACTATTTCATTTCCTGATGTTAGCGATGTACAGCGGTCAAATAGGACCATTTTCTTCTCGAGACCTTTTACTTTTTTTCATCATGTGGGAATTAGAATTAATTCCCGTTTATCTACTTCTGGCCATGTGGGGTGGAAAGAAACGCCTTTATTCAGCCACAAAATTTATTTTGTACACTGCGGGAGGTTCCGTTTTTCTTTTAATAGGAGTTTTAGGTATCGGTTTATATGGTTCCAATGAACCAACATTAAACTTGGAAACATTAGTTAATCAATCGTATCCTGTGGCACTGGAAATAATATTATATATTGGGTTTTTTATTGCTTTTGCTGTCAAATTACCGATTATACCCTTCCATACGTGGTTACCAGACACCCACGGAGAGGCACATTACAGTACTTGTATGCTTCTAGCCGGAATCTTATTAAAAATGGGAGCGTATGGGTTGATTCGGATCAATATGGAACTATTATCGCACGCCCATTTTCTATTTTCCCCCTGGTTCATGATAGTAGGTACCGTGCAAATAATTTATGCAGCTTCAACATCTCCTGGCCAACGGAATTTAAAAAAAAGAATAGCCTATTCCTCGGTATCTCATATGGGTTTCATAATTCTAGGAATTGGCTCGATAACCGATACAGGCCTCAACGGAGCCATTTTACAAATCATTTCTCATGGGTTTATTAGTGCTGCACTTTTTTTCTTGGCAGGAACGAGTTATGATAGAATGTGTTTTGCTTATCTCGACGAAATGGGCGGACTGGCTATCCCAATTCCAAAGATATTCACGCTATTCAGTATCTTATCGATGGCTTCCCTTGCATTACCCGGCATGAGTGGTTTTGTTGCGGAATTGATAGTATTTTTGGGAATAATTACCAGCCAAAAATTTTTTTTAATGCCAAAAATACTAATCACTTTTGTAATGGCAATTGGAATTATATTAACTCCTATTTATTCATTATCTATGTTACGGCAAATGTTCTATGGGTACAAGCTATTTAATGCCCCACCAAACTCTTCTTTTTTTGATTCTGGACCACGGGAGTTATTTGTTTTGATCTCTATTCTTCTACCCGTAATAGGTATTGGTATTTATCCGGATTTCGTTCTCTCACTATCAGTGGACAAGGCCGAAGCTATTATATCTAATTTTTTTTATAGATAGGTTTCATGACTAAAAAAAAAACAAAAAGAAATCCCATGATTAAAAAAAGAAAGTTCGTTAGCCAATGAACACAGAAGTCTTTTTTCTTCTCTTAAGTTTAAGTTAAATAAAAAAAAGAAGTAAAATATTAAAATTTTAATTGTGACCAAACGCCCTTGGCGTTTGTAAGAACCTTTTGAATCAAGCAGTGCGGCGATTCAAAAGGTTCTCGGCGTCTTACACTACGTTTCGTTTCGATCTATGCGCTGTCCTATGTTTGTATTCATCAAGCCCTTTCCTCAATTCAAGTAGATTTAATTAAATGAACCATAACTATGTAACCCTATTCCTAATAGATTGACTCCGAAATAGCATATCCAAATTATAAGAAATCCCGTAGCAGCGACAATGGCGGAATTTACACCTTCCAAATTTGTATTTGTTCGAGTATGTAAATAAATCCCGAATATAGTCCAAGTAATAAAAGCCCAAGTTTCTTTTGGATCCCAATTCCAATAAGACCCCCACGCCTCATTAGCCCATACTGCTCCCGAAAGAATCCCTATGGTTAAAAAGAGAAATCCTAAACTAATAATACGATAACTCCAACGATCCAATTCTTGAATCACTTGATACCTGTAATAATTTCTAGCGGCAAAAGTATTTAGTAAAACATTCCTTTTTTCGTTCATGTATTGGATTTCACCGAAGCAAAACGACTCATTTACTTTTAAAAAATTTTTTCTTTTCAAAAAAACCCTTAGCACTTTTCGAAATGTAATGACTAGAAGAGCCGTGGATAATAAGGACCCACATACAAGAGCTGCATAGCCCAATACCATCATACTTACGTGCATCATTAACCACTGGACTTGGAGAGCGGGTACTAATATTCCGGATTGATGCATTTTGGTTAAAAAACCCGAAGTAGCAAAGCCTTGGGTAAAAATAGCACTTGGTCCCGTTATAGCGGTTAAATGATTTTGATTATTTTTAAAATTGAAAATCCTATGAATAATGGAGAAACTCCATGAAAGAAAGATTAATGATTCATATAAATCACTTAATGGGAAATGTCTCGAGTAAATCCACCGGGTGATTAATAATCCTGTTAGACAGAAAGCGGTAGCTATCATCCCCTTTTCTGATGAATCATATAGTCCTCTGATTTCATCGACTAATAGGGTTATTAAATAAATTGTAATTACAATTGAAACGACCGAAAAGGATATATGCGTTAATATATGCTCTAAAGTTGAAAAGATCATAAAAAAAAAATTAAAGCGAGAGCGAGAATACCTCAAATATACAGAATGGAAATCATAAATTAAACTCCTTAGAGCACCTTTTGTATATCTTTTTGGAGATGCTATGCCGCCACTCGGACTCGAACCGAGATGCTCTAGCACTGCTTCCTAAGAGCAGCGTGTCTACCGATTTCACCATAGCGGCTTGCTCGAAATCATAATAACCTATTATTAGTTAATCGTCGAGAGTGAAAGAGTCCGTTTCAATGAATTTTTATTCATCAATTTGAATGCTTACTAAAAACAACCTCATTCATTGAAATAGAGATTTCAAGATTCCACCTTTTGTCGTCTTATTTAATTATTTAAGGTTAAGGTTTCAGTTTTATTTAACTTAACTTTCATAGTTTCTGGTTTGATAAACAAGAACCGTTGTAACGGCTGTAACTAACTAGTTCTAACTTCAATCCAGGGAACAACTCAAAAAAGGTTTCTTTCTCTTTTTTAAGTTTTTATAACTTTTTTGTGTTTGTGTTGTCGTAATTGTTAGGTTTTTTTTTCAGTATTAATTTGTGCTAGGATTGATCAAATCAATTAGGTATTGGGCTGTACATATTAGAGACAATAAAAAAAATTCATTTCTAGCGTAATTGGAATTGTACCCTACTTCAAAAAAGTCTTTCTAAATTCGAATTCAAAAATATTATTCACGATTCATATAGAATATCTGCTGGGAAAGGGTGCTTTTCTCAATTGGAATCAAAGTGCAGGGTATATGGTTATATCTAGTGATTCAGAAAAATAATGATTTAGAAAGCAAAAAAAAAAAGTTCTATACTGAATCAATTAGTTTCAAGAACCCATTGATTTTTCCTAAAAATTTGATATCCCCTGCTCTATAGCATAAACGGAAAGGCCTAAATCTAAATAAAAAAAATTCTTATTGTTTAGGGTGTATGTGGGGTGAT